ACGATCTAATTCAAAAATCTCACCCAATTGAGCACGTCTAGCATATTTTTTCACAGTAGCGGGATCGCTATAACTGACTCCGTTGAGTTCGCCGCCATAGAACTCGACAGTTACACCTACTTGTTCGACACTATATTTAGATTCCGCCCTTCTAAAAGGAACATCGGCTCTAACAATTCCGTCTCCGTCTACCAAAACAACCGGAAATGTTTCAAAAAAAGTAGGCATACGACGTACAAAAAGTTCGCGCCCCTCTTTATCTCTAAAGATAGGATGTCCTAACCACCCAACAGCTATTCCATCCCCGTTGTCCATTGAGCCCGCTCTGAATAACCCCCCCTTTGCCGGATTATTGCCGATGTAATCATAAAAAGCTAGTTTTTCGGGAATTTTAGACCAAGCTTCAGATAAACTTTGATTTTCAGCCAACCCAGCACCAATTCTTCGATATATTTCTTGTTGGAAGTATCCTTGATCCCATTGATAACGAGTGGGACCAAATAATTCAATCGGGGTAGTTGCTGAACCATACCACATAGTTCCAGCAACTACAAAAGCGGCAAAAAAGACAGCAGCAATACTACTGGAAAGGACGGTTTCAATATTTCCCATACGTAATCCTTTGTATAGGCGTTGAGGTGGACGTACACTAAGATGGAATAGACCCGCCAATATGCCCAAGGTCCCTGCTGCAATATGATGAGAGGCTATTCCTCCCGGAACAAAAGGATCAAAACCCTCCACACCCCACGCTGGATTTACGGATTGTACCCTTCCAGTTAGTCCATAAGGATCGGACACCCATATTCCAGGACCATACAATCCTGTTACATGAAATGCACCAAAACCAAAGCAAGCCACCCCTGATAGAAATAAATGAATTCCAAAGATCTTAGGCAAATCCAAAGAGGGTTTTCCTGTACGTTCATCAGTAAATATTTCTAGATCCCAATACACCCAATGCCAGATAGCTGCCAAAAAGCACAAGCCCGAAAACACAATATGTGCCCCGGCCACACCTTCGTAACTCCAAATACCCGGATTCGTTACAGTACCCCCTGTGATACTCCAACCGCCCCATGAATTGGTTATTCCTAAACGAGTCATGAAGGGTATAACGAACATACCCTGTCTCCACATTGGATCAAGAACAGGATCAGAAGGATCAAAAACTGCTAATTCGTATAGAGCCATCGAACCGGCCCAACCAGCAACCAGAGCTGTATGCATTATATGGACAGAAATCAAACGACCGGGATCATTCAATACGACGGTATGAACACGATACCAAGGCAAACCCATGGAAATACCCCTTTATCAATGAAAAATAGACACAATGTAACTTTATTGCATTGGAAAAAACTATGCTGTGGACCCTCTTTTTAGTGGATTATCTTGGGGAAAGAATTAATATTTGTTTGATTTGTTTGATTCTTTTCAATTACTTTTAGTAATAATGAAACTATTTTGTTCGTAGGAACAAAAAGAAGCAGATCTATTCTACACCCGATAAGTACCAATACGCAATGGTAGGGGAGTTGATACCATTTTATATGAGTGAATGCATATATATATTTGTTCATCATTCAAAGGACTTATTTGTAATAATTTTCCTTTATTCATTTTGTCTTCTTTATCTTTATCTTTATCTTTTTTTATAAACTTAGTCAATCTATGGATAAAATATGATAAAGGCCAATATTAGTAGGACACTAAATCCATTGTTACGCTTTCACATCAAAGTGAGATATAGTACTTAATTTTTCTTTTATTTAATGCCTATTGGTGTTCCAAGAGTACCTTTTCGAAGTCCTGGAGAGGAAGATGCATTGTGGATTGACGTATAGTGCGACTTGTCAGATATATTGGGTCATATGGTATTTCCCCATTCTCTTCCCCGATCGAGATATCCTCCCCTTCGCCCAAGAAAGATTGATTGAATTATCAAAAATTTGGAGCGTGAAGTTCAATTAGATCCATTTTTTCGGGAGGGTATACAGATTAATATTATCAATTAGAATAATTTATGGTTATCTTGGTTAGGCCAATAAAATGAAGTATCCAGGCTCCGTTTAGAAAAAAACCGGTAAAAAATCTATTTATGATTACTATTTCTATCATATTCTATTTCTATCATATTCTATTTCTTTATATATTTATAATAGAAGTGATCTCAAACTGTTAATCAATCGAGTAATATGATGAATGCATTGAATATCTGTTGTAAGACATGAAATAAATTGTAAAAAGGAAGTCGTAGCAAAAGGACGTGGTATTGGGGCATTTGTCATATATGTGCAAATCCAAATCGGGCGGATCTTTACTCGGAGTAGAGCATAAACCTAAAAAAATTGAAGAAGCCCATTCAGGAACAAGAAAATTACATCGCGATTGAGATTGTATCTCGATGAAACAATACATCAATGAAAAGTTAGTTAGATAAATTTAGTAATTTTTTTTTATAGATAAACAAAACAGGCCAAAACCCATCTTTTTTGAAAAATGAAAGAAAAGCCCCTTTTTATAAGTTAAAAGCCTGGTATGAAAAAAAAAAAAAAAAATAAAAGAAAGCGCTAGAATCTACATCTACACATTGATTCTTTTTTTTTTTTTCGTTATTTTTGTTGAACCGTATGCATCAAAAGGTGCATGTACGGTTTCTAAGGGATACAACTTTATCCCAATCAACCGACTTTATCGAGAACGATTACTTTTTTTAGGCCAAGGGGTTGATAGCGAGATCTCGAATCAACTTATTGGTCTTATGGTATATCTCAGTATAGAGGATGATACCAAAGATCTATATTTGTTTATAAATTCTCCTGGCGGATGGGTAATACCCGGAGTAGCTATTTATGATACTATGCAATTTGTGCGACCAGATATACAGACAATATGCATGGGATTAGCCGCTTCAATGGGATCTTTTATTCTGGTCGGAGGAGAAATTACCAAACGTCTAGCATTCCCTCACGCTTGGCGCCAATGAGTTTTTTATTTGATTTGAGAGAAAAAAGAAGACTATGCCTTCGCGCTATATGAAATATGAATATTAAGTAATAATAGCATGGCACTTCGAATTCGATATGATAAATTTTTTTAACCCTTAAATTATGTATCGAAAGAGTAGTATGAGATAAAAGGTATTTCCGATTTTATCTAATCTATCGGGAGGCCTATTTCAGCGTCACAAACTTTTTTGTTTTCACGCCGGGAGGCTCTTAACAATATTTAGGTTATGAAAGAATATGAAAATAAAAAAAAATCTTGTTTTTTTATTTGAAAAAAAAAAAAAAGAAACTTTGGGATTGCTAAATAACAGACGAAATAAATATATAAAGCAACGGAGCCATCATAGTATTTTTGAACTACTCCAAAAACAAAAAGAAGGGTGGTTATTGGATCATTTACCAACCCGAGTCTGATAGACCCTATATTTAATTTATTTGATATTTAAGTAAGGTAAAAACGAATTCCATTATAGAGCCGTATGCAATGCGTAAAAGATGCCTGTACGGTTGTTCAATTATATATTTTATTATTCTTTATCTCTTCACCTTATCATCATGCGAGATAGAATAAACATTTATTATGTTATATCATCAGGGTAATGATCCATCAACCTGCTAGTTCTTTTTATGAGGCACAGACGGGAGAATTTATCTTGGAAGCGGAAGAACTTTTGAAGCTGCGCGAAACCGTCACAAGGGTTTATGTACAAAGGACAGGCAAACCCTTATGGGTTGTATCCGAAGATATGGAAAGAGATGTTTTTATGTCAGCAACAGAAGCCCAAGCTCATGGAATTGTTGATCTTGTAGCGACTGAATAAAAAAGAAAAAATAACAAAAATTTCAGACGAATTGGTGATTTGAGATTTTATCTTCTTACCGGATTTAATATTCTATTCATTAATCTATTAATATAGAAATAAAATAATTCATAATCATCCGGTTAAGATCGATCTAAACCAGCCCATTATGTATATGATTCAATATGCCAACTATTAAACAACTTATTAGAAACACAAGACAGCCAATCAGAAATGTCACGAAATCCCCCGCTCTTGGGGGATGTCCTCAGCGACGAGGAACATGTACTAGGGTGTATGTGCGACTCGTTCAGATCATGGGCTAGGACAAAAGAAAGAAAACAATTGATCCAGTATCAACGATCAGTACCAGTGAATAGACTAGAATGGAAGAACTCCATTCAATATCTAAAAATCAAAAAGATCTATCCTTCTATTGTGGTATCAAATGTATGGTTTCCGTTGGTGCAAATCCAATCAACTCCGTTTTAAATTTAAGATGAGAAAGAATTCTCCATTGATAGCAAATGATATCCATTAAGCAGGGGAAATACTATTTTAAAAAGCAGAAAAATTATGCCTTACTCTTGCAAGAACGGACTAACAGGGTCAGCTACTCAGCTAATCTTCATAATTAAATACCGTTACTGTATAAGTAGATCTCATTGTGAAAGACCTCGTACTGGATAATTATGGGTAGAGCCAAAGAGTGTGAACTGTACAAGTTAACAATAACATTGATTAAATGAAAGAAGGGCTCCGGTGTATAGAGAGGACCTCACCGTTTAAGAAGTAACCATAGAAACGATGGAACCCACTATATCCATTTATATTTACTACTTTTATGTGTTTTTGATACCTAATATCAATACAATTTTTTCTAGGCATTTCACCTAGAAAAAAAAAAAAATCGTGGTCGGGAAGGTTATAGTAGCAAAAGCCATTGGAATTCAAATTTTATACATTGGAAGAATCCGTTTTGTTATTAATAGACTAGGATACGGGAAGGGAATAACTGAAAGAAAGGAAATCGATTAGTTATTCATCAAAGTTTCATTTATTCAATGACCAGAATTAAACGAGGGTATATAGCTCGAAGACGTAGAACAAAAATTCGTTTATTTGCATCAACCTTTCGAGGGGCTCATTCAAGACTTACTCGTACTATTACTCAACAGAAAATAAGAGCTTTGGTTTCGGCTCATCGGGATAGAGGTAGACAAAAGAGAGATTTTCGTCGGTTGTGGATCACTCGGATAAATGCAGTAATTCGCGAGAATAAAGTATACTTCAGTTATAGTAAATTTATACACAATCTGTACAAGAGACAGTTACTTCTTAATCGTAAAATACTTGCACAAATAGCTATATTAAATAAGAGTTGTCTTTATATGATTTCCAATGAGATCATAAAATAAAGAGATTGGAAGGAATCCGTTGGAATAGTTTAAATGGAGTTCCCTGGAGAATGAACTCTGGGAAGGTAGAGTAGAAATTAGTATGATAAAATATGATAAAGTCATCAAAATGAAGAAAGACGTTAAATAAAAAATATTTATTCCTCTTCTCCCATTTTTTTTCTTACGACAGGACATTTCGATTTTACGATTTTTCGAACAAAAAAAAAAACGTCAATCCGCATTTGAGTTTGGATTGGAATTTTATTTTGATTCAATTCAATTGAAGAGTCAACCTATTTTTTTTCTGGTTCTAAGACCAGCAGCTCTAGCGGTTGACTCGCTTCTTTCAAATTGTTTCTCATTATTAAGAAAAGGTAACGGAGATAAAATACGAGCTTGTTTTATAGCAATAGTAATTAATCGTTGTTGTTTTAAGGTCAATCTATTCACCCGTCTAGATAATATTTTTCCTTGTTCGCTAATAAATCGACTAATTAAACTCATGTTTCTATAATCAATTCGATCCCCCGATTGGATCGGAGGCAAACGCCTACGAAAAGATCGCTTAGATTTAAGAAAGATTCGCTTGGATTTATCCATGGTTTGTTTATTCCTTATCCTGAAAATCCCAATCCTATTTCTTAATTCTACATCATCTTTGATCCGATCGAAATAGGATTTGGTTTGTTTATATTTATTTGTTTCTATTTAAATAAATAAAAAAAAAATTTAAAAAAATTATATATATATATTGTTATATATAATATGTAATTTTTCATCTTCCTTGGAAGACTGACACACGAGCGATCGGTTCGATCTATTTCTTTATCTCCCCATGAATCGTATGTTTGTAACAACAGGGACAGAATTTTCTCAATTCCAATCGACTAGGCGTATTGTGTCGATTCTTTTGAGTAATATATCTGGAAATGCCCATTGATTCCTTATTAACACGATTTCGAACACAACTGGTACATTCCAAAATAACCGTTACTCGGACATCTTTACCCTTAGCCATGAACCTCCTTTGGTTTTTGATTCACTCAATTCTTTAATTTTCCGACCCGAAGCAAGGAAGAAGAAAGGACACAAAAATAGAAGCAGGTAACTCGAAATCAAATTATGAAAGAAATATTTTGTTGCAATCAATATAGTAATAAATAATAAGTAATATAATGATTTCTAACTATATTTATAATTTTTAATTGCCGTACAGTATTTCATTTTCAGTTAAGTATCTTGTATGATATTGTTGCCCCAACCACCGCATTTCCGTTCTATTATTAATTTAATTTGAGCCTGAGCCCGAGTTCATAGTTTCACTGAGGGTGAAACCGCTTTTTCTTTGTTTTTTTTTTTTTAGAAAGAATAAGTAAAAAAAGAAAAAAAGAAAAAACAAAGAAAAAAAGAAGGGAGGGGTAGGGATTTGTTACAGATATTTGATTGTATCTCTAATCTTCTTCCCCCTTCCCATATCAATAGCTAGAATGAAAAAAAGGGGAATATCAACGCATCCGGAAAAAAACGATTGATCTCTATCAATAAACCTGCTAAAGCCCCGAACCATAGAGTACTTACTACCGGTGCCACGGAGAGATATGTTTTTAGATCTCGCATTTTAAAAACTCCTCTTTCTGTATTCGTTATTGTAATTTTATTGTAATTTGTAATACCTAATGGTAATACATATATGACCGGATGTGTATATGTAGTTAATGACTTACCACTTGTACGCGGAGTTCCTAATTCAAATTGAAATGTACAAAATAGATATTTATTTAAAGAAAAAAATACGTCCATTTCCGCCTTAAATTCCTAAAAAATATTAATTTTTTGTGGTAGATTTCATATTTATTTCATACTTTATATAAGTCTTTTACCATATTATATGTTTGTTATATGATATATGAGACCAAAAGGAAGAAGGAAGAAATGATAAGATAGTTTGTGTATATCAATGTAGGAAATAAAGATGTGGAAAACAAGGCAGGGATTCTCTACAATGACACTGTAGACCAATTGAAAGGGATGTAGCGCAGTTTGGTAGCGCGTTTGTTTTGGGTACAAAATGTCACGGGTTCAAATCCTGTCATCCCTACCTATTACTTATCTTCTGAGCAGTAACGAGGGATCAATTGAGATCAATTAATAAAATTGTACATATTTAATTAAATAAATATTTAATTTTTATTTTTTATAGTATATATATATGCAAGATAAATTGGGGTTACAAAATATTTATTGTGATAATAAAGCGCTCTTAGTTCAGTTCGGTAGAACGTGGGTCTC